TATATCATGGCGAATTCTTCAGAAAAAATGGTGTCTTCCACAATGGAATCTGATAAGTGAGATTTCGAGAAAGTGTTTACATAATCTTCTTCTGTCCGAAGAAATGATTCATCGAAATAATGAGTCACCATTGATATCGACACATCCGAGATCGCCAAATGTTCGGGAGTTCCTCTATTCAATCCTTTTCCTTCTTCTTGTTGCTGGATATCTCGTTCGTACACATCTTCTCTTTGTTTCCCGAGCCTCTAGTGAGTTACAGACAGAGTTCGAAAAGGTCAAATCTTTGATGATTCCATCATACATGATTGAGTTGCGAAAACTTCTGGATAGGTATCCTACATCTGAACTGTTCTGGTTAAAGAATCTCTTTCTAGTTGCTCTGGAACAATTAGGGGATTCTCTAGAAGAAATGCGGGGTTCTGCTTCTGGCGGTAACATGCTATTGGGTGGTGGTTCCGCTTCTGGGGTCAAATCAATACGTTCTAAGAAGAAATATTTGAATATCAATCTCATTGATCTCATAAGTACCATACCAAATCCCACCAATCGAATCACTTTTTCGAGAAATACGAGACATCTAAGTCATACAAGTAAAGAGATCTATTCATTGATAAGAAAAAGAAAAAACGTGAACGGTGATTGGATTGATGATAAAATAGAATCCTGGGTCGCGAACAGTGATTCGATTGATGATGAAGAAAGAGAATTCTTGGTTCAGTTCTCCACCTTAACGACAGAAAAAAGGATTGATCAAATTCTATTGAGTCTAACTCATAGCGATCATTTATCAAAGAATGACTCTGGTTATCAAATGATTGAACAACCGGGAGCAATTTACTTACGATATTTAGTTGACATTCATAAAAAGTGTCTAATGAATTATGAGTTCAATACATCTTGTTTAGCAGAAAGACGGATATTCCTTGCTCAGTATCAGACAATCACTTATTCACAAACCTCGTGTGGGGCTAATAGTTTTCATTTCCCATCTCATGGAAAACCCTTTTCGCTCCGCTTAGCCCTATCCCCCTCTAGGGGTATTTTAGTGATAGGTTCTATAGGAACTGGACGATCCTATTTGGTCAAATACCTAGCGACAAACTCCTATGTTCCTTTCATTACGGTATTTCTGAACAAGTTCCTGGATAACAAGCCTAAAGGTTTTCTTATTGATGATTCCGATATTGACGATATTGATGCTAGTGACGATATCGATGCTAGTGACGATATCGATGCTAGTGACGATATCGATGCTGGTGACGATATCCATCGTGACCTTGATACGGAGCTGGAGCTGCTAACTGTGATGAATGCGCTAACTATGGATATGATTCCAGAAATAGACCGATTTTATATCACCCTTCAATTCGAATTTGCAAAAGCAATGTCTCCTTGCATAATATGGATTCCAAACATTCATGATCTGGATGTGAATGAGTCGAATTACTTATCCCTCGGTCTATTAGTGAACCATCTCTCCAGGGATTGTGACAGGTGGTCCGCTAGAAATATTCTTGTTATTGCTTCGACTCATATTCCCAAAAAAGTGGATCCCGCTCTAATAGCTCCGAATAAATTAAATACATGCATTAAGATACGAAGGCTTCTTATTCCACAACAACGAAAGCGCTTTTTCACCCTTTCATATACTAGGGGATTTCACTTGGAAAAGAAAATGTTCCAGACTAATGGAGTCGGGTCCATAACCATGGGTTCCAATGCACGAGATCTTGTAGCACTTACCAATGAGGCCCTATCGATTAGTATTACACAGAAGAAATCCATTATAGACAATAATACAATTAGATCTGCTCTTCATAGGCAAACTTGGGATTTGCGATCCCAGGTAAGATCGGTTCAGGATCATGGGATCCTTTTCTATCAGATAGGAAGGGCTGTTGCACAAAATGTACTTCTAAGTAATTGCCCCATAGATCCTATATCTATCTATATGAAGAAGAAATCATGTAATGAAGGGGATTCTTATTTGTACAAATGGTATTTCGAACTTGGAATGAGCATGAAGAAATTAACGACACTTCTTTATCTTTTGAGTTGTTCTGCCGGATCGGTCGCTCAAGACCTTTGGTCTCTACCCGGACCCGATGAAAAAAATGGGATCACTTCTTATGGACTCGTTGAGAATGATTCTGATCTAGTTCATGGCCTATTAGAAGGAGAAGGCGCTCTGGCGGGATCAGAAAAAGATTGCAGTCAGTTTGATAATGATCGAGTGACATTGCTTCTTCGGCCCGAACCAAGGAACCTCTTAGATATGATGCAAAATGGATCTTGTTCTATCGTTGATCAGAGATTTATCTATGAAAAAGACGAATCGGAGTTTGAAGAAGGAGAAGGAGCCCTCGACCCGCAACAGATAGAAGAGGATTTATTCAATCACATAGTTTGGGCTCCTAGAATATGGAGCCCTTGGGGCTTTCTATTTGATTGTATCGAAAGGCCCAATGAATTGGGATTTCCCTATTGGGCCAGGTCA